AACTACTCAAAAACCAAGTCATCAGACATAGCCAGAGCCCTTATGCCTCTCCAGCCATTTTGGTTAAGAAAAAAGACAGCTCTTGGCGTTTGTGCATCGATTACAGAAAACTCAATTCACAGACCATTAAAAACTAATTCCCCATCCCTGTAATTGAGGATCTACTCGATGAGTTATATGGTGCTAAAGTCTTTTCCCTCCGCTCAAGGAAAATCAATGCCGAAGACTGACAACCAACATCGATTGGTATTACAGTGCCTCTGAGTTATCTCGTACTCGCGGTTTGACCTACCCAACCAGCAACTGAAGTGGAAGACTGACTGACTCAGGTGTTGGCTTTTAGCTCACCTGCCAGTCAATATTCTTATTAGACCCGTGTGACAATGGTGTTTCCAACACAAAAAGTATGGTATACTCAAGTAAAGTACTAGCTTCACCGGAAAAACAACTGTAACTCATGTGTGATCGCGGATTCCACGGTAACTGTTGTAGTTCCAGCTCTACATTAGGAGCATAGGGGCTCTATCTACATACAGAGTTTGACCCACGGTACGATGCAGCTGAAAAAGGTAAGCCGGTTAAGTGCTTTAACCATTTTGTCAAAGAGACTGAGCGAGTGAATTGGTTTTCTGTTTTGTCAGCGGATCTTACGAGCTTTCATAGAAAGCATACTATATATTTTACCGCGTACAAGGACAAGTGGTGGGTAATCACGACACGGAAAGTATCATCCCTTCTTTTCCATAAGGATGAATTGTTGGTTCAAATCGGATAATCAATCAATAGGGAAAAAGGAAGGGATTACTGTACGATGGAATGCTCGCGTCGGAATTCATTCTTCTCGTTACGGTAGCCTAAGAGCATTCAAGAGCTCAGTTAGAGCCTCTCAATTGATAGAGGCATGTTCATATGAAGCGCTACGCATATCTTATTTTACCAAAATAGGGTGGCGCTTTTGGGGCTGGTAATTGAAGATCTGGGATCTATCAGTCAAAGTGGACTACTAAAAAAAACTTCTGTTGCAAGGTAATTTGTTTTTTAAGTCTATTTAGCTTCTTCGTAGAAAGAAGAGATTTGCTGCTTTCTTAGTAACAATATTCTTATGCTATCTATAGCTAGAAAAGTGTTCATTCACAGTCACAGGTAAGAATTACGTAATGTCCAATCCTATATCAATTTTCTCACGAGACCCTGAGGCAGATGTTGGAACCGCTTCTCGAACAGGAATCACAGACCCAACTCATGCTCTTGTTCTTTTTTACTCCGTTTTTTTCGCAAGATGCAAGGACAAGAAACGCTAGTTTTTCAATCAGGCCGAACTGTTTGCTTCTTCTTAACTGAGAAGCCAACCCAGCCTTAAGTGAATAGTGCAAGCATCTGCCATCAGCATCATTCCTAATGGTTTTTGCTGAAATTAGTGTAACTGCCTTGTACCCGCAGCAGGAGGATCTTCTCTCTATGGATTCCTGAGAAAAATAGAAACATTCTATACCCCTTCCCTAGCTTAAGCCCTATAGACCAGTGTTGTTAGAGTCCCGGGTTGGTAGAGCTTGGACCACCGATTTGATAAGCACGTCTTTTCTGCCTTCGACATTACGCACCTCTTTTCTGTCATAAGACAATCTCTTCTCGCACCAGCCCTACCTACATCAGTGATTGCTCGAAAGAACTTCTTAATATAGAGGGAAGCCGCCTGGGCTGAAATGCTAGGAAAAGAAGGGTTTCAAGTCTGTTCCCATTCGGGTTTATTAGATGATGTGATGTTCACTAGCATTTGAAATGGAAGATACCGACTACTGATGGAAGAAATCTGTGTTAATCTTTTGCAAGCTATGGCTCAGAAAGCAGGTTTCTGTTTGGTGTGTCGCTGACACAGCCTCTCTACTTTTCTTTTCGAAATGAACGTTCGGGCTTACTACTCCTGGGGCTAGGGGACTGGTATCTACATCCGAGGCCACAGGCAGTTGTTCCTGCTGTGGGTCCAGAATTGTTGTATAATGGCTTAGACTAAAACAGCACCGAGACTAAACTAAGAGCTGAGAGTCCTAACTCAGTAAAGTACTTATAGGATTTCAAACATTACCTATTACTGCATTATTTGTTGCTGCGAGTCAAGAAAAGAAAGTGTGGAGCTCCGTGAAGAAGCAAGTTCAATTACTCAAACGTTGGAACTATTGTCAAACACATTCCGTCGCCCAAGTCAGATCATTGCCTACTGGCCACGAGGCTTATGAGGCCAGCGTCGTCCACTACGTCAAGATCATCTTCGGTTCTTCTCCGAGATGTGGCACTTGAGCATTCCGAAGAGATAGGTTGATGAGCATAGCAGGCAAGAAAGAGAGAGGTAGCACGACCACTTCCAAATGTAGGGAATCTGCGAGTGGTTCGGCTTTTTTCCTAAGCAAGGACGGTGCTGTCGAGTGAGGATTGGCTGAGCGTGCTTTCGCTGCTCGTGGTGGAGTACTCTTTGAATTATTCGCTCTATTATTGCCTCAGGATGTGATCGGGATTAAGCCGCGTGTCGATACCCGGGGGGGCCGGACTCAAGGGATTCATTCTTTTTCGCACTAATGGAGTGCGGGAGTTCCACCATTCATTCTGGGCAAAATATCTATGTGTAAGTCTATTAACAAAAAAGGACTTATAATAAGAAATTATTCTGCTACAGCATAGGCTCGCCTATAAATAGAAGCTTCGGTGCACTCTCTATTTTGCGGGACAAGAAAGAGTGAAAGCCATGGATATCGCAGCAAGACTTGCAAGCATCTCCCAAGATATTATCAATATAGAAGGAGCCAAACTATTATACGAGCAAAACCTTAACTTCCAAAACCTAATGAATTCCCTGCCTTCCCACAATCCTAGAACACGACAGGATTTTAGACTTTATCTTGAGGGCGAACTCCGCGCCCTTGAAAACAGGAAGAGGGCTCTGCTCCAAGAGCAGCAAGCCCTCATTGTACAAGCTGTAACCCGCGGCGGCCGTAGAAACTAAAATCTAAAAAAGTAGTGACTCGTCTATTTCAACGTAAATGAACGAAGTCACTTAAGTCTGCCTACTACTAATCCTTATTACTTATTTTCGTTTTTTCAGGATCTAAAGAAGAAGAGCTTAGCGGGCGTGAATCCGGTAGCTTCTACTTCTGTTCTGTTGTCTCACTTATGAGGAGCTGGTACTTCCTGATCAAGAGTGTAGTGAGCATAAGTATTGTATTGTTCAGTATTTTCTTTTCAAGTGTGGTATGTAGAGATATCTCATGTATCAAGTTCAGGTGTGGTGTGTAGAGATATCTCATGTATTGCCTTTATGAATAATACTTATCTATTGCCTCTTCTTCTTTAATACGAGTCAACTACTGCTACTCCAAAAACTTGAGGAAAAAGTCTTACATCTCGTCTAACTCCTACAAAGCCAACCCCCGAGGAAGAAAGGTAAGTTAGAAGCACCAATGGAACATGAAAACACCTTTTTTGCTTCGCCCATCTCTATATGCCACTCTTTCGCCGTCACGCAAGACGCTTTTCTGGCACAAACCTAGTAGTTATTTGTCCTGCTGATCTTGGGTGAACTGATGACACTGATGCTCCACAATTGTTTTCACAGCCAAAGCTATTGAAGCTGCTCCCTCCCATGAATCACAGCTTTCTGGACGCACTGCTTGAACACCATGGAGCAAGATAGAGAAAAAACTCCTATCCCAGTTGATCGAGCTGAACCCACCCACCGCCGGGCAGGTGCATCAGCCTCTTCTTTCTAATTTCCGACAGGGCTACCCGCACTAGCCTCTGACCTCTACTCCAAAAAGGGAAGGTGAGGGGCTTACTTAGAGACGGGTAGATAGACTAGACCAAGAAGAAGAAAAGAAAGCGCAGCTATACTAGGTTCCACCCATACCGACCGATTGTCGCTTTGCTATCTTTTTCGAGTGCAGTGAGTCAAGTTGCTAGTTAACCTTACCGAGGCTGGCTGCTATGATGAACTCAGTTCTGTAGTAGAACGATGTTTAGATAGATGGATCGAAGGTTGCGGGGGCATGCCAGCTGTGTCGGTCGTTCCTCTACTTGTGGTTGTCTCGACTGCATTCTATTTGGTATTCCCAAGCGAATGTGAACTATTGTTCCAATCTGTAGCAGAATCCGAGATAGGCGAAGGGAGTATGACCGCTTTACCAATAGTGGAGACTCAATCTGGAGACGTTTCCGCCTATATTCCTACTAATGTAATCTCAATTACAGATGGACAAATATTCTTATCCGCGGATCTATTCAATGCCGGAATTCGACCTGCTATTAATGTGGGTATTTCTGTTTCCAGAGTAGGATCCGCAGCTCAAATTAAAGCCATGAAACAAGTAGCTGGCAAATCAAAATTGGAACTAGCTCAATTCGCAGAATTACAAGCCTTTGCACAATTCGCCTCCGCTCTCGATAAAACAAGTCAGAATCAATTGGCAAGGGGTCGACGATTACGGGAATTGCTTAAATCAAACCCTCTCCCAGTGGAAGAGCAGATAGCTACTATTTATACCGGAACGAGAGGATATCTTGATTCGTTAGAAATTGGACAGGTAAAGAAATTTCTGGATGAGTTATGTAAACACCTAAACTCAATTCCAAGAAATTATATCTTCTAGCAAGACATTCACCGAGCAATCTGAAATCCTTTTTCTCCAAGAGAGGGGATCTGTCGAAAGCACGTTCATTGGTGGGAAGGTTTTTCTCTCCCATCTCTCTAAAGAAGGCTTTGCTGACCAGGAACCCTTGGGTCTATGCGCATTCAATCATAAGTACAAAGTGAGACCTTTCTCAACTTTGATTCGGTTGGGTGGTGGAGGTTACCAGGTTACTGGAAGGTGTTCGTCGACTCTCTCCCGCTCGTGGGAACGAGTTAGGGTGATGGCCGCTAAACCAGAGAAGGTTAATCCCTTAGAATATTGGCTCTGCAGGGGTTACAAGGAGTTACAAGACTGTACAAGTTTGATTTAAGGAGATCAATCAAAGGTCTCGATAAGTTATTTATCTTGGATAATATAGATTTTATTGGACGGTTTAATCCAGATGTGCTCAAACTAATTAGACGATTTATGTTTTGTACCATCAATGACGGTTATTCACCATACCATATACCCCACCAAGGAATCCCACGAATAGGTGAGATAACAGATGTTCTATTTCATACATTCTTGATTAAGACTTTAGATTGTGCGTTAAGGATGGACTATCCAGGAATCACTTTCACCCGGTATGGTGCTGAATTATTCATTGCAAACAATAAATCTAGTGTTTTCGAGGAGGCAGATTCCCTTTTAGAGAGACTCAAACTCTATGGGGATATGCAGTTTATAGAGCCAGAGGATCATTCCTACTTGGTTGGTCAGCAAGAAGATAAGCTAGTTTTTCTTGAAGAAGGGGGGCGTGTTTCAGTCTTGAACGCAGAGGATGTCTAACCATTCCTAAGAAGGGATGGACACAAGGTTAGTGGTGTAACCGGATGTAACATGGTGAACAAGATGGAAAGCTAGGAAGCAGGGTTCGCCCTGTGTCAAAGCAGAGCCGCTCGACTCAACAAACAGGAGAGGTTTTTCTGTCATGGGTTAACGGCTCCAAGTGGTAGATCTGGGAAAAAGAAAGAGAAGAAGAAGTGGGAGAGCTGATGCGGGGCTTGTTCGCGATAGACGAATAGGAACAAATAGGAATAGGAATAGGAGGCCCACCGGTTGAGCTACATCTTTTAAAACGAATAGTTCTACGCCCTATCTATATCTCCCTCCGCTTCGAGAAAGGTGTCTCAACTCATCAACACCTTCCTCTCCGCTTTAGCTACAGGAGCAACATCTTTGTTAACAGTTCGGAGCTCAACTCAAGGAAAGAAGCTCGAGCGTAAGGGAGAGGAAAGAAAGTGCTATATACGCCAAAGCAAGCACGTTCCTCGGCATCTAAATCAGCATCATCTAAATCGGCATCTTCCATTCCACGAACAGCCTGCGACTAAAGACTAAAGCATCTTCCGTCAACAGCCCGGGATCAGCACTAGAGACTACTTACTCTCAATCCCTGGAATCCGCACCAGACCTAGACTCTCAATCCATCGGCACCGGGCTACTCGCATTCCATCAGCGCTATACTACTCTCAATCCCGAATCTAAAGATATGCTGGAGGGGTGGGTAAGATTCTCAATCTAAAGATATGCCATGCCGGAAGGGTATCTCAACCTAAAGATATGCTGGAAGGGTAAGATTCTCGATTCTCTCTCATTCCTCGTTGTTAGCCTACTACTACTACTGGACGCAGATCCTACTGGATCCACAGACCCTAATTCCTTTCCTCTCGTGCAGCCTCATTCCGCGTCTTCGACTTCTATTAGCCTCTCTATTCACTACCATTCCGCAAGATGATAGCACCGATAGACAGACAGCTGCATATCAACAAGATTCAAGGCAATCCGCATTGCTAGACTCTCATTCCTCTCATTCAGCACTTGTTAGACTTTGTTAGACTATTGATGAATGAAATCAGCATTTAGACTCCCATTCAGCATTTGCTAGACTCTCACAGCATTTGTTAGACTCTCACATCTTGAATTCAGTTCCGTGATTAGCTTTTCGCTTAGTTGATTCATCACCCATTCATTTTGCTTTTCGCTTAGTTGATTCACCCACTCATTTGGAAACACCGTATTTTCCATTACCATTGCGCGACCTTTCCCTCTATTCTTATTCTCCTTATCCATTGCTACCTTTCCCTCTATTCCGAGGGATTCCTTTCCTTCTATTCCGCGCATTGCTTTCCATTTCTATGCTTGGGGCTTATTCCTTTTCTTTGTTAGTACCCAGAGGAAGACTGCTGCTTTACCCTTACCCGGGCTTGCATTGCTGATTAGGAAGACAGCTGCTATTGCCCTTACCCCGGCTTGCATTGCTGTTCATTGCCGAACTTCTTTCTTTAGTTCCCTCCGTGCTGTACTTGAATTCTCTTTAGTTACTTGCCTAACCGCTTTATTGAGTTGAGTTCCTTGCCGAGCTGCTTTCAATAGTTCTATGGTGCTGTTGCACATCCCTTGCTTGCTTCTACCCGGAATGTCGACCAGCTTTCTTTGGTTCCTTGCCGAGAACAGCTTCTTTTCCTCCCGAGGGTGTCTTTCCTTGCCGAACCGCTTTCTTTGGTTTCTAAAAGACGCTATAGTAACGAGTTAAGTAAACATGACACATAGTAATACGCGAGTGAAGTAAAAAACATAGTAAAGTAATACACAAGTTAATAAGTAAACATGGTAAAGTAATACAATAGTGAAGTTCCTCAATTGAAAACAAGCACTGATTTTATGTTCAACTCGGGATTTCATTTCCTTGGCGTGGATAACACTCCTATTCGCCCATTCCATTGCACCTTGGTTTACGAGCATTTCAGGCATTATTTATTATAGTTTTAGTTTTGTTTGGCTGTAGGCTGAAGTCTTTGGAAATCAAAATTTGTTAACAAACGTGCCTCTCTTTGCTTTCTCACTTTCCCGGAACTGCGACTTTCCTGCTTTTAGTACATTGCTTTTCGTATCAGCTATGAGAATTCTCGTTTCTCGTATAGAAAGAGAAAACAATTAGTTTCTCTAACTGAGCTATTTCTTGTGACACAATCGATCTGAAGAACAATATGCGCAGAGCGCTGCCTTGCTTCTGAATGAGGTATTACAGGGATGACTACCACCTGGAATCACTCAATCAGCTTACTTGACGATAGGAAGTGATGGCAGGATACATCACAAAGTAGCGTAGCAGGGAAAGAACTGAACAGAAGAGATCCGCAGCCTACTATACAAGACATGTTTCCCGTTCCGGTTTCGGCTTGAGGGAAGTGCATGAAATCGATTCAATGGAATAAAAACAACAGGAGCTATTCAACCATCGTTAGAGGCAAACCTTATAAGAATGCTGGAAGAAGAGGAAAGCTGATTGATAACACTTAACCAAACATCGCAAGGACAGGAAGGAGTATCCTGAACGTAAGGCCAATGGCTAGCATACTGAGCTGAACACTCAACTTGATCTATATCGATAGAAACATCTGAGAGAATCATAGTTATAAATCTGGGGATAACTAGTTCTTCTCCCGAGTCCTTGTTTTGTATGAGATAACTGCTGTCTTTACTTAACCGAGCATCGTAGGGCTTACTTCATCACACATAGCTGTCTTGGCTTTCGTTTCGCTAACCGCAGGTGCGCACACACAAATGCTAGGCGAGATACGTAGTTCTCTCAACCCTTCCTATCCATCATGACAGACCGGAACTAGATCGGATTAGGTAGAGCAAGACCTTGAGCCTCTTGAGAAACCAATAGAAACGACAGTAGCTAGCTTCACCAGAAGAGGAACTTGAGTTCTATAACTTCACTATCGAACCGGGTTATCAAAAGTAGCGAACAGAAGGTTCACTGTGCTTACAATCAAGCGCTGGTTCGAATCCAATCCAGCTCGCTACTGGCGGCGTAAGCAACCTACATACAGGTAAGAGAGCGCTATGCTTAACACTATTTCAGGAACCTACTGCAATTGCATTTCTTTCGCTGCGCGCCTTTTTTATTTTTAAAAAGACTGACTCGGCCTACGAAACTAGCAAGGCACGGAATTAAGGACTCACTACATATGACATTAATTATTCCTACGCAATAACACTGATGTGCTAACGCGCAGCGGATAAGATAAGCTAATTATGACTAAATAGTTCTTCCGGGGTTCTACATGCTTTGAACTTTTGATGTACGTTGCTTGCTACTTTAGCTCTTACCTACCTTGGGATTTGACCTGAAGAAGCTTAGGTGAGAAAGCAGTCAACAAGCATAGGATTTATAACTTTATAAGCTAGCGGATAAGTAGTAACGTAGTCACCAGCGATACAACACATTGGAAGCAGTAGCTACTGCTTCTCCACTAACATTAAACAAGCTCAATACGGGATGAGCGTGGAACGGACACTTTAGTGCGTTAGAAGATACAAGGGAATTTTAGATGCCTACAATAAAGTAGATAGGAAGTTAAGAAACAGAAAGCTCTACTGATAAGATAAGTGGAGGAAGGAAACGAAGAACTCAACACAAAAGCGGGGAACCTTGAGCTGAATGAGTAAATCGAAGAAGCTGAATAAAGAGGAAACGCAGAAGAAAAAAGAAAGTTTGAATGAAGAAGAGGAATCTTACTTTGAATGACGAACTCATCAAGTCGGAAAGGTGGCTGAGCGGGTCAGAAATAGTTCCTAAGATGGTAGCCATGGAGCTGCTGTTTAGAGAATTCGTTGCCCTTGATGAGGAAGCGAGTAGACCTTTCTGTCGTCTTCCCTGGTGCATGCCAGCTTGGGGCTGATTCGTATTTTACTTTGGAGGTAAGTTCCTGGTTAACCTAAGGCCCGCGAGGGTTGAGTGATATTGATGATCTTCCAACCCCACCACCGGATCAAGGGACTACTTTCCCGAGGACAGGGAATAAGTCTCAGGGGACTCCTTTCAGGGTCAATCTCAATCTTAAAAAAAGTAGGAAACAGCGACGAAGCTTTACTAAAAAAGAAGATGATTTGAAATACCCGCTTTTGTCCTTTGCAAATGAAGAAATTAGGGCTAGCTTAATGTTATAAGTCCCGCCGTTGCGTAAAGAAGCAGGCTCAGACTTGTCTACTTAATTAATAGAACTCCCTTAAGAGCCAGAGATGCAGAGATATGAAGGCGGAGAGTACGAAAATAAAAAGTGCCGTGGGTCGGCCTGGGATCCCGAAGCAGTGAGCCTTAGGAAATTCAACCCCAGTAAGTGGTTTTTCTTCGGGGGTTCCACTCATATTATCCATCATTGACCGGCGCTTTTACAATCACTATTATCATAGACAGAGAACTCTCTTACCCAAGCCACATAAAACCAAACTTGAATACAAAGTCAAGGAAGCTATTTTCCTGGCACCTAAAAGCTACTGTCTCATAACTGAAAGGGAGGAAAAAATCCTAGTCCATAAGGGAGCTGCTAAGCACCATGTCACAAGTGAATGGTACAAAGACCAGTGGCTGCATATGGAGAAATCCCTTATAGTATCAGTCACTAATGCATTCCGAATTGATAAGAAACAATTAAGAGTGCGTAAGCAATCAACCAAAGAGGAGCCGGCCGGTTTCCCCTCAATTATATTCAAAAAAATCCTGCCTAAGAATTTGACAAGACACACCTCAAACTTAACGAGCAGTCTGATAATATTGGGCATTTTGGCTTTTTATTGACATTTGCCCCTGTTATGCCCTGCTCTTTCCTACAAAGAATGCGTTGCTTGTTGCCCTGAGAGGAGCTATTTAGTAGATGAAGTTCACTATTTTACCGCGACTTAAGCAGAAGTCCCACTCTACTATATACGAAGTTATTCCCGTTGTTCCTTTCTCGCTTGTTTATACAAACGTTACTCAACCTTATCATCTATATGAAAATATTGGTTGACTGCTTGAAACACTACTTCTTTTGTCTTGCTTTCTTATTTCTTTTCTTCATTTCTTCTCTTTCTGGTATGCGCTAACGCCGGATTTAACGCATTCTCCCCTATGTGTCAAAGTAGTCAAAGGTGTTTTAGCTAATTGGGTTCAAAAAACTTTTTGATGCCAGTTGCTTTCCAAAAAATAAAAAGTAATAAAGGTAGTTTCTCCAAGCTAGCTAGGCAATAAGAAGTTTGTAAAGCCAGAAAAGAAAAAAACAACTCTATAATCCCGGTAAAGCTGTTTCAAAGAAGCGAAATCAAACAAACGTAACTCCTTTCTACTTGCGTGGGATTTAACTACAACTAATCAAAAGTAAGGGATTTCTTCGTTACTAATAGGAAATTGAGCAATGTCACCCTTTCTTTCCTCGTTCACTGAACTTCATATTGGATTTTATTATCGCCAAACATACGTATTCTCAAGAAGAGATTTCTATCTTGGGGCGGGCATAAACTCATTTCAAGTGTAGGTTCGTTTTTCGAGTCCACCATAGGATTCCAATTCTCCAGCTCCAACTGGGCTTTCTTTTGCGTTAGTGACTCATTCTTCGTCATACAGATCGTCTTACCCTTCCTTTTGAAGGGGAGCTTACTTGGTACTTTCTATAGAGTAAGACATACGTCAGGAATTCATGAATCTTGACCTCGTTGTAGAGCAGAGCTCTTTGGTCCTTCCATCTTTCTTTCTTTCGCACAGAGATACAACTATCTATTCTCTACTAAATAATCGAAGAAAAAATGAAGAGCGTTTCGTAACCAAATAAGTATCTCACATGAACATCTTTCACTACAACTTTTTGAGGATGATGGCTCATACAACGTTGCATTGGTTGAAGCCTTCCTTCCCATACTGACTCTCCCTCTCGCGCATAGGTGTCCAAAGCTAGCTATTGTTTCCGCTCATTCAATTCGTCTACCGGCATCTTTGGAAAGACAAACTAGTCAAGCTGGATAAGCTGGTTTCGGGGGAACATATTCTGTTGGCAAGTAAGCACGGACTAGTGGATAAGTAGCAGAGTAGGCTTTTGCAGCAATAAATAGCGGATAAGCTTGTTCTTGTCGTTAAGAAATAAAACTAGTTTAATACTAAGGATGAAGAACAGAAATGACATCGCCCACTTAAGTTGATAAATGTTAAGAAGCTAGAGTAATAGGTAAGTAAATTACTGCGTTGCGAGCAAATAAATAGGCTCTTGTGTTTTAGGTTGAGGGATATCCCTTTACTTATAGGTCACAAGGAAGGTATGGGCAATGGACTTTTCTCAGCGGATGGAGCCAGAAGAAATAGCAATTGGGCTCACCTACCTTATTCTAAAAAAGTGAGGCAACGGGAGGGTGTCAAAATGCCTCAAAGCCTGTGAAGCAAGTTCTAAAGAAAGTTTGAAAGCTCACTGCGGAAAGGGTTTTGCCCAGCTAGTCAGATTGCCCCATTACGGGTGTGTTACGCCAGAAAGTTCCTCAATCCTGTGCCTGTTCCCGAGCGAGTCAGTCCCATTTCGATGACGAACGACACGATGTGTGCCTCCATAGAGCTTCCCATTTGACATTTCTCCATCGCGAGAGATTCTCTCCAGCCACAGGTTCCCCGGTGGTACGCCCGGGGTCGGTTCAATCAGTGCGCTATCAGCCCAGTACCATTAGCTCTCCAAGGGTAGCAATCCATTCTTTCCCACGTGGGTGGCATGACACAGATTAAGGAAGTCTGTAGAAAAGGTTGGTTGCTAGGAATGTAGGGGACTTATTATTGCACGGAAGAACAGAACAACATAATGAACGAACCTATTTAAAATAAAGTACAGCTACTCAAATATGGATGGTAGAGCTTGCGACTACTAGGCAAGAAAGAGCAGACTTCATGAACCAACACTCATGAAAGATTGGGCTGGGCGGAAAAATAGTACAAAGCATGAGCTAGGGCTAGTTCATCTACTGAGTGAGAAGTAGAGTACGAAGTAAGCACTAGAGTAGAGGATGCTTTGGCTTGAGGGAATAGAAAGGAGTAGTTCCTCTTAGTGGTTGGCCCATTGAAGCAATGAATGAATTAATTGGATCTTATATTTCCAGCACGAACCTTCTTTTCTGACTCACACCCTGGTAAACAGACAGACCCAAGTAAGCTTAAAGGAAAGAAACGTAGCCCAACTTACTTCCTAGCCTAGTAAAAGTAATACCCACCGGCCAGCGAGATGGTGGTGTTTGCAAAAACCCTGGTCTAACACGCACCTTAATACACGTACGCACCCCGCTATCTGAAGAATGATTTAAGTGGAGGACAACAAACAGTAGAAACAAGTAGAAGTGTAGGACAACAAAGAGTAAAAACAAGTAGAAAACCCCGCCCGCCCGTATGTTTATCCTACTTCAAACAGCTTTTTCCCTACAGAAGACAATGGTGAACTTATTCCACTTTTCACTCACTCAATCAATTAAGATAAAGCGAGCTTGAGATTGACACTATAGCTGTAAAGGCCTTCATCTCAACTAGCCGAAAGCCAAATCCGGGACGGGACTTGCCTGACTGACATCTTGATGTTCCTTACCTACCTAACCTAACAGTACTTTTTTATGAAACTTTTGCAATCTTTCTCTTTCCCTTGCCAGTGGTCAGATTGGAATCTCGATCTTCCTCCTTTCGATATGACCAGATACGCTATTTCTTTCATCTATCACTGAAAGGCCTATCCTATCCCTTTGTCTAGACCGGAATCGAAGGAAGAGGATTCGTAGCTTTATTGAAGCAGCTTTCTTTGATCCAGCGAAGGTTTCATGAGCGAACCCAGCTCTCACAGAAGAGGAAGCCGATTTGCAGCTGGTTGACACATAAACTGGCCAAATTTAATTTATCTGGGAATTCTCGGTACTGGTTTGCATTGACTTTTATCGGCACTTTCTTTTTATTGTCTTTTATACCTACCTCTTGACTTCACTACATACTGTGCAAGGGACATGAACGTTATACTGTGCAACGTCGCGGCATCCCTAGTCCTGTCCCTATTCACTAAAGGGGCTATACGAGAAAAGTGCCATGCTTATGTTCCACTACTCAAGCTGAAAAAACTAGTTGCATTCACTGAATGAAAGCGATTCTACTACACTAGGGAACTCTCGGGTTGATCAACTCACCTAGCTCCGATAATAGTAAACTCACCTAGTGACATTCGTTGGTGCCGATTCGACATTTCGTAACGTCAAGTCACGCCTACACTTTCATTCCCCTATTTTGTTAGGAGTTTTGAAATGAAGAAATGCAAGGCTTATTTTCACGGCATCCCTTCAAACTACTACCTGTCCGCCCCTACTATACCTGGTACTACCTTAGACCCGCGAACTATCTAAGCGAGCTCACTCACTATTTACGTAAGAAATCTCAATTGACCATTGGAACGTGCTTATGTGACTTAAGTAAGGAAAGAAGCTATTCTATTTGCAAACCATTCTATTCCCGATTCTCTTGACTATCGGGCTCGTAACAACAATGAACTGCCGCTACACTGCCGATAACAGTCCCTACAGCTATTCAAAGTCAAGTTATCATTCACGAAAGGTAGACCTGCTTACTATTGACTAGACCTCCAAACTAGAAACTAGTTTATCAATCAATGCTTATTCGTTTATTTCTCACAATAACATACAACACGTTAACCGAGTACTAATAACGTAATTCCGTTCCGGTACGGCTGCTTCCATTTTCTTTACTCTCGTTTTCTCACTACTCCCTTTTACGAACCAAATAATAGAGCCAGGCAAAATATAAGAGAAGACAACAACCAACGGTGGTCTTTCTCGAGGGCAGAGGGTGAGCAAGACAGAAGATGACTGCGTTCGGGGGTAGATACCCTACTTGTCCAAAGCTCAGATGGGGTGGTTGTACTTATCTTCTTGTCTTTTTGTTTTCAGTTTATCGATATCTCAATTTATCCACTTGTATTCGGGGAACCTCCTTTCCCAAAGGAGAACCCCCTTGACCAATACAACACATTTAATGTTAAGTGTTTCACTTCGAGTTTGAGGACTGGGCCCACCCGAAAGCAGTGTTTTTAGTGAACTTGTACACCTTTTTCTTATGCGGAACGAAGAGAAGTTAGTAAATAGGCCTTTTGGGAAGCCCTTGATCGAGTAGTGAAAGCATTTGATCCATCAGATCAGTGCTTGATCTTCTACTTAATAGGTTCAAGACCTAAATAAAGGAATGAAAACAGCTGCAAGATCCGCTTACTTCTTTCTCTTAGTCAGCTCTATCTCATATTGCCTACGAGCTCTCGTAGTATCTCACAGCAGTATCGAATAATGAAAAGAAGGAAAGCCCTATTGAATAAGCCAAGGATAGAGAGAGGCCCCTTAAAGAACTATTTGAGAAAAGGAATATATCTCCAGGTTATTCATTCAATCCTAATTTTCAATCTCGTGAATTCAATAAAAAGAACTCAAGGCTGCGACATCCACTTTAAGACTAGTTAAAAAGAAAAGGTTCCACCCTTAGACAACCGATATGCGACATCATACTTAGTATGGGAGTTGCCGCTGATCTGCGACATCAATAGATAAGCATGGTATGCGAATATGTGTTGTTGATCTCTGCATCGCGATGCTACTTTCGTAGGGGGTCAGTCCCCACCAAGGTGAGTATAAGGGCTTTTTTGGGGGGTAATTTCGCTTCGTTCATCTTCAAGTGCCGACAGTTTCTATTCCCGAGTGTGAAAAGCCAGTACTGGATAGACGGTTTAGATACGTCACTGAGTGCCCCATGGGTCATCTTGTTTCCTATTTATTGGAAGCTACATAAAGCATCCCTATATTAAGATGAAGTAAGAAAGCATCAGTCCTCTTTTTTTCTGTCTTCTACGAAAGAATGTAGCTCGCTCTTTCAACCCGGGGCCCCCTCTGGGGAACTGTTTGAGTTTTAGCATCGACCCCATTTCCTTTTGATCGTATTACGCTTGACTCGCTGCAAAACATTTCGCTTTCTGCGCTCGCTCGTACGTGGTTTACACTCCTTGCCTTTCATCTGACTTTTCCATCGGGCAATTGTTTGTTTTCAACTGGATTGGATTCCGAACCAAGAAAGATAGGCAGACGACTTGACGATAAGGTCGGATGTTTCCGTGAGCAGTAAGCAGCGGATCTCCCCTTTTTTTGGGGAAAGCTGGTGGCCCTTTTGGCGTGTTAATTCTGTCGACGGGGCGGCCTTCTTCGTTCGGTAGATCCGGTCGAGGTGGTTTTCGTTTACCAGCGCGTAGGTGGTTTAAGTTCCTATGACCGAGTCTTTCTGGCCCCTGTGAACATATTTTCTTAATGTATTAAAGAGGGCCTCTCTAACCGGTGAAAAGTGGTAGGTGTCCACTAACGGCTATTCCTGGCTCGGCTCCGATAACGCAATTCCGGGAGGAGTCGGTAGTTGGGCACTGGATCCCTTCGGACCTGGAGAACGTGTGACACTGGGTCGGGGTTTGGTGAACCAACGGGTCGCTCCTTTAGTTGAAGTATCGGGCCCCTTTTTCGTTGCCTAGGTTACACCTTCGGAATACCCCAGACGGGGATTTCGCTCTATTCCCCCAATCTTCACTTTACGCCACGCCGACTCTCCGTCGTGGAATTAGACCAAGGGTCGAAGACCCATACCATAGGACCCCGTCTCCCGTATCAGATCTTTCGCGCGTAGGAGATCGAGACACAGCCTTAGGGCTATGGGGAAAGTAGATCGATTGCCCAAGAATTACAACTACATAGAGGATCTCTACAAGTCTATAAAGAAGTTTCAAAAAATTGATCGGTAGTAGTCCGGTCGCACCCGAACAATAATATTCCAGAGGGAAATGCACCTAAGATCAAATATTTTGAGCCGGCTTCCGTGGAAAATTCAGACTTTCTTTTTGATGCTGCGATCACATAAAAACATAAACTTTGAAGCTCAATAGCTAAATACATGGCAATTAAATCATGAGCCGGGATCATTAAGAGCATACTGCGAGTAGGAAGTGGAATTAATACAATGAATTCAAAAGCATCAAACCTCTCTTTTTCGAAAGAATCGAAACACATCGAAATGGTACCAGCCGTACTTAATAATAGAAGGATTTGGCAGAAATATGTAAAATTGTCCCTCCTAAAAAAATTATTCCAGAATAAATGGGCAATAGTTAGGAGAGGTGCGCCAGCGGCGAGCAGAAGCAAGGTTATTAGATACCGAAGGAAAGCCCGGCCAGAACCACACGTGCAAGTTTCCCTGCATGTGGCTCGTCCGTGATAACTTCTTCGGATTCGCGTGAACTAGCGGACCGATCACTAAGTGGTTAGTACCTCCAGCATGACGAACCTTTTCAGAACTGGTTAGGAATGGGCGCCACTATCCCAGCCCGGATCCAGCCGGGTTCTATTGATCATGTCCCCTTCCCAACAGTTGTACCTTGTCTTGGGGCGTCTTTCTTTGGCTTTACTATCAAGCCCGCCGGGAAAAGAAAAGTCTTTCTCTTCCCGTCCCGGGTCATAGTGAGGCGAAGGTGCGTCCACAGAAGAGGAAATCGCAATGCATCTTGCTCTGCGGGCGTAGCTTGGAGTGGGAGTGTTGCGGGAGTAAGGTAAGGAAAGTGGCCTAAGAGAGGAAGCCAAACAAACCAACCTGGGCCTTTTGAGCGCTGCTAAGCTAATATGCGCCAGAGAAAGAAAAGGGGGTAACTATTCGGTCCGGAGCATTGATTCCCCATAACGAATAGGCTAACTCTATCTCTCAATTGCCTATCCTGTGCTCGATAAGGTCCCCCAGTTCCTCGGCAGCACCTTGAAGTGCATTTAGTTGTATAACTTTAGACTCGGGATATTCCCCACTCCATGGCATCTTTCGCTCATCCATTCAGCCTGCCCGCCCAGACGCGGCGCCCTTTCGCATTATCATCTACCGCCCTTTCTTTCTTCCCGTCCCTTCACGCATGAAGATCGTCGTATGTATGTTCGACTTCGGTTGCCGGTGCAATAGAATTGGCGGGAGTATATTATGGCAGGATCAGTCACCTGGGCAAACCAACCCTCCTCCCAGAAGAATTGTGCTATGCCCCCCCCCGATATCCCTATAGAGCGAAAGAGCTGCCTGGTGATCCCTAGGTTGCAGCACGTCCGGTCGTTAACTCCTCGCTAGCTGCCGCCGTTTTTAGGACCGACCGACGCCTCACCTGCATGCACAGGTACCTACGTAGTGTAGTGTCGGTCGCACATTCATAATAGCGTTCGGACTCATGTGCCTTCCTGAACCAGGGGAGTTCCCTTGCTCCTGCTGCGTACGATTAGCCAGCCTTGCGGCGGCAAAAGGATTAGGGCGTCCCCCCATGCTAAGGTTCCCTGCGGTCCGGCCGCATTAGGTTAGGGAGCTGGGCGATAATAGCTCCTCTGCATCCCAAGCGCGCTGCCCTCCTAGGCGCGCAACACTAAGTAATCCAAGCCAACCCACATTACTAACTAACGGTGGATAATCATCTTTCTTAGAGGTACTAAATACAACTCCATGAATGAGCAAAATGAAGGTTGCGTTAATGAGAAAGATCTCTGGGGAAACCGCTAAAAAAAGATTGAACATGTGGTTCCGAGTTTCGATAACTTCTTCTGCTTTCATTTCCTCTCCTCCGTCCGCAAAATCACCGAGTTAATTCAAAAGTCCTGCATGTCAAGATCCTGATTCTTCCTCGGATCCAGAATCCGAGTCATCCCCACGCGCAATTTCAACAACATGGTTCCAACCTCTCTCGGCACTCATTCTGGCGTACAGCTCCCTTATTTCATGACCTAAATTACTACCTCCAACCCCCTGATCCGTGTTAATCTCCTCGAAGATGCTTCTCAAAGTTTTCCCTCCCAACAAGATCTTCTCCCAAGGCCGACAACATAAAGAAAAGAAGCGAGCACTTGCCTTCTTCCGTTCCGCAAGTACGAAGGAGATGCTGTGTAGCACCCCAGGTCTGCCTTTCGATTTGCTTTTGGTTTCAGCTGCCTTTCTATTCTATTCTATTAGTTTCAGATCGAGCGGGCGGGGTTCGAACCCGCGACTTCTGGCGTGACAGACCAGCACTCTACCCAACTGAGCTAACTTTAGGTTTTTCCAACGAAAGCCTTCTTTTTCTCACGTTCACATCTTAGGTTGACCTTTACACTCACTAAATCGTTCTTGGAGTGGTGCATTGTTTGATTTCTCTTATCTCGAATATGCATATGTTGAGATAGATTTCATCTCTACTAAAAGGAAAGGAGTTTTCCCGGCTTCGCGAGACCACTTCTTGGATCTACTCTTGGCTCAGCCTCTTGGGGTCCCCCCATTTTTCGATACGAAAAGATCTTATCTTCAACATATACCATACTCGAAAAAAGTTAAGTTAATGATTTCCAATTGTAGTGTCTACTATTACTATATGCAAATGCAAAAACTCAGATGGATTTTTCAATTGAAAACAAAATAAAAATAAAAAAATTAAATCTTTGCCGCAAAACAAAAAAAGTACACCATTTTGAGATTGAGTTACTTCCTTGCCTAACTGTTTACGGATAGTCAGTGGTGAAAACTATTTCACTAAAGAAGGAAGGAGGAAGAGGTTGAAGCAAACCTATCAATCAAACCAATTCATAGGAAGGAGGAATCAGCATTTTCAATGCAACAAATTCCTCTTCATTCTATATCGAGATATTAGTTGGAAAAAGAATGAAAAATAAGATAGGCACCTTTCTCTGTATGGAAAAAGGAAGAAGATGCTTTAGAGGGGGGAAGCCATAGATTGCCGTACCGTATCTACAACTATAGAATGTGCTTTGCCTTTGCCGCTAAATCGTATTGTTCGTATTGCGCTAGGTCTTTTTCGCTAGGTTATAAGCTCGTCATTTCTCTATTCGTAGTAATCCATTCGTACGCTTCGAAAAGTAAAGGAAGGAACCTATTTTTCTAGGAAGGGTTTAACCAGATGCAGACGAATCCTCATTCTAATCCTCCTATTGAATAACAAAAGAGGGTGCCCTTGAAGGTGCAGTACCGGAAGTAGGCTATTCGCCGTAACCAGATAGCATTAATCCCATTTCCCTTAGGAAGCAGAGTAGGATAGGAATAGCTTGCTACGCTCGAGGATAATATGCTTGCGTTAGGTAGGAATGCGTCTCAACAGAGCTAGCGTTGGGTAGGAAACCGTTCCTGGATCCGGATCTTGGATAAGCCGGGGAAGAACGTCTATACCTCGGAAAAGGTCTAGGAATATCTCTATCGTATTAATAGCTCGTATCCTACGTATAATTATTCGCTAGCGCTAGGGGATGATTCGCTTCGCTAGGGATAACTGATCATGGGCATTTCCTTGCCAATACTATCTTAGAAAAGTAAACCGTTCCCTTGACAAAGCAAGCGAAGGGTATTGCAAATCAACTAATTGTTCTCTAATAGCACCTCCTCCTGTATCTACTACTGGTTGACTGAAAACCAAAAGCAAGGCTATCCTTCGTTGCACATCTTCCGAAAAGATAAGGGCTCGGTATCGGGTCAATCGAACAAGCTGAGGTATATTTATATAGGGAATAGTATAACATATTGATTATCCTATTGGATTGGTTCCGCTCAGTCGAGATATGATGAGTCAATGGGCATTGAGAGTTTCGATTCAATGTGGGAATGACTAAGACAAGTTAGGCGAAACGGATATGCATGCACCATAGAGGTTTATGCACCATGGGTTTGTACACAAGAATAGTAGTCACAGCGAGGGATGCACATAAAAAGAGTAGCAAGTGCGTCAGAGTAACCAATCCAAGTCGCTAGTTGTATTCTCCTGTAGTCCAGCAAGGAGAAAAGAAGAAGAAAAGAGAAGGAAATGACGTTAGAAAGAATTCAGAGAAACTAGTTTCGGGGAGGATGGATGGTTGTCCCTTCTTCTCAATAGAATCCGATAGACAAGAATCGAAAGCAGCAGATTTCTTAGTAACAATATTCTTATGCTATCTATAGCTAGAAAAGTGTTCATTCACAGTCACAGGTAAGAATTACGTAATGTCCAATCCTATATTTCTGCCTTTGGTTAAGGTGATTGGATCTTGCTCTGATTGAGCATTGTCTAGACTTAAGCAAGAGGATGTAACTCAACTGAAATCTCTACCCTTGCTTCAAGAAGAACGGAATTCAACAAATTGAAATGCGGAAGTAAAATAAGGGGAGGTCCTGTTCCAGTGATACACTACTACGAATGGAAAGAGTGATACACTACTATGGATATCCTCGCCATCGGCAAAAACATGATATTTATAAATTAAATCAATATCGTACGAAACATACGCATGAAATTCAAACCAATACGAACGTACGTCAATACTTCGCTATCGAGATCTTGGCTTTCCGAAAAGCAAGGTATGGTGAAACTATAAAAGAAAAGCTAATCTTTGATCAGGCCTGTTGTTCCGAGAAATCCTTTCCTTCCTTTCTATAGGAAATGACTGATGTTGCTAAGTCACCTTCCGCTGCTCTTGCATCATCCCTTTTCCAATTCTTTATGTATGGCTCGGTTGCATCCGATTGATCGATCCCTAGTCACTGATTACATGCATTAGTTCTTTTATTCACTACTGACTTCTTCTGTGGAGCCGACTGAGACTACTTGAAAAGAAAGAGCCCTCGGCCAACCGATCTCACGACGATGAGTCACCCACATACTTAACAAAAAATAAAAATAGAAGAGCAAGTAAATCAAGCTCAATTACAACTCACTCTGATCAAATAGCACTCAGGTATAGGATTTCCAGCGGAAAGGTCGCCTTGCTCGCTTCTTTACCCTTGTACGCACAAATCTAGCTCATAGCAGCACTTTCGAGTTCGGTTACTTAAGTACAGAGATTGGAACAACTTAGCGCGGGAAGTCCCATATCTTGTCTTAGCCTCGCCTCACCTATTTCCTCATAACGAGATCAGAATGAAATAGAATGGAATCTAAAGTCTTAGCTAGATCAGGGCTACCACGTTCCCTCAGACGAAAAATAAAAGAATACTAGACCTGTTGGACTCGCAAAGTAGGATCAGGCTTAGTCTACTAGAAACAGAGGAGAGCGAAAACTAAGTCAAAGGGGGAAGAGCAGTTTATGAGCAGGCCGGTTGACAACACCCAATGTCTCCCACGAGGGTGCCTGAAACTCCAGTTTTTCTAGGCAGAGGTATAGCCTTTATTTAACACATTTGAGTTTGTAGGAAGATTCCCCGCTCTGAAATAAAGTATATTTTGAGCTTGTCCCAAAGAGGTTGGGATTCTAGTTTCAATTGGATGTGTCCTGGTAAGATCGTTAACGACTGATATACTTCCCGAGACAGGGCATGCTCCCCCCTCTGCGTATCGAGAGAAAGAAACAACTTCCTGATTCCTGCTCCTTCTTACTTATTTATTTCTTTTTTTCGGGATCGGCATCTAAAGAAGAGGTGACCTTAGCGGGCTTTCCATCGTGTTCTTTGCTATCTTCTGGGAATCGAGAAACTAATAGTAATCAATCAATGTCCGTCCGGTTCTCAGAGCTAGCAACGAGAAATGAACCTAAAGATGATTTGTTACTCGGTTTTGGCCTGGGCCATTCAGTGCATTTGTATGAGTGAGTGTTCCGGGATGAGATAAGAAGCAATGACCCGATGAGATCAATATTCCTTAGCTTTGTAAGGAATGGGCCCATAAATGGGAAAGGGTATTCTCCCGAGAAATCAACTAATTCGAGAAACAAACTCTCTATCAAGAAAGGTGTTGCCAGTTTATAACTAACCGGATCCGAATTCCTTAATAAAACCCAGCTCCTTCTGCCTACTACTTCCTGGATTGTTTCAATCCTATTCCCTCGAAGAAGAATTCGAGTAAAGAGGAGCACTTCGTTGCTTCAGCACGAGTCAGTCGTCTTCCGCGGTTTTGGGCCCGAGAAGAAATTGGGACAGATATGATCAAATCATCTCCGCCTCTTCCCGAAAAACAACCCTTCTGTATGGTCAATCAATATCGATGTGAGGAGCCCCAGATTTAGTATCTGGAAAGCATAACGGAAACCAACGATAATCGAGAAACACACTGTTAAGAGCTGTTTTCCGCAACCGAGGTTCAATTACCGCCACTACAGCAATATGTAAAAATCATCTGGCTTCTCATTTCATCTTCGCAACAAGGGAGGTTGCATCCCTTTCTTTGAACTTTCAAGGTAGCCAATACGATACCGAATCCTTAGATTTGATGCCTCTTCACCTGATGCGAGGATAACATCACATGCCACTACCTTTTTTTGAAAGGAACTCCTCTTCTGCAGCTCGCAGAGCTGTCTCTTATTCAGCCTCTTCCAGTGAGAGAAAACAAATCGAAATGCAGAACTGCCCCGCTCATCAACGGACGATCAAATACTTCTCTTCTGGTTTTACGACAAGTGATCTATAAACACGGAAACTCTAGGAAGATTGGAAACTAAAGGATTGGATAGTATAGTAAACCACATGCAAGCACAGGCAAGTAGATGTTGTGGTATTATTGGCACCTTCAAGGAAGAGCGGTTTCATTCTCTGATTTGCGTCTCTGATTTCTAGTGCTAAGTGGAGTGCTTTCGCTGCGCGCCTTGTTTGTGGTTTCCAGTGAAGCAAGGGTGGGTTGCTGCTTACTATTTCTTACTAGTGCATGCGAGTCCAATGCGGGGAGGCTAGTGCATGCAAGTCCAATGCAGGGAGGTTTGGGAGCGGATATTCAAACAATTGGATGGAACTCGACTAGAAATGGCATCTCTGACACTCCTTCTTTACCCAACTGCGCGGTTTAGCCCGGTTCTTAGCTTCTCCCTTCCCGGAATGGATCATTTGGATATAGAAGGAATCACAGATCGAGATCGTTTTCGCTTCACCAAAGAAGAGCCCCTCTTTCTTACGAATCATACAAGAAAACAGAAAAGGATCTGAGGGATAGGTCTGCTTTTTTCTACAGGACGGTGTTTTCCCTCCACCATTCTAGTTTTTCAATCCATTCCAAAGTCGAGTAGACAGAATAGATGAATGGATCTCTAATCCTCGCATTCCATGGGAAATGGATATTTGCAAATCCGAGAATGCCTAGCCTCACCTCAAATCGAAGAATCGAGTATCGGCACTGTTAGTGGAATGGAAACCCCTCTTTCTAGGTGTCCAATGTATCCTGTCTGTTCCCACTTCATGGAGCATACAGTTTCTCTCACAAGTTCGAATTGCAAAACACAGATGAGTAATGAGTAGCAGGAGCATATCCTGAATGACAGACAAAAAGGATTCCTGAGAAAGAAAGATTTGACTGGACTATCCTTTCCTCTCTATCAACTAGAGTTCCGGATTGCCTATGCTATGTCGTTTCGGATGAACAAGGATGAAGTTCCACTCCGCATACTCTTGACTTGACTTCTTTCCTTAGCCATTGTTGTGCGGCTAGTTTGTGAGAAAGAATCCGGATCCGGTTAAGAAATGGATGGCTATCACCAGCAAGGCTCCTAGTTGTCTTTCTCCTTGTATGTCTCTTTCGAGTGAGTTCTCTTTACCAGCGAGAGCGAGTTCTCACTTCAATTTATCCAGTAGGCTGTAGTACGGCACCCTATCCTGGTTCTAAGCTTAGTGGATAGCAGTCAAGTCAAGTTTCACCTTAGGAGCGAGCTAGCACTTCTTTTCTTGTCAACCGCCCTCTAAGAAGATTTCCAACCCGCCAAAAGAGTGCCGCAGTATTCTCACACATTCAAGTGAACCTCTAAAGGTGCCGGAAAGCTAAGAAGCAGGACTGCAAAGGTGCCGGTTACTGTTACACCAATAGGGAAGCTGGGCTGGTATAGCAAGTCAAGGGAATAGTTCGATATCTTGAATGCATGCTTATGTTTGATACAGCAGATGGGTGTGCCAGATTGGAATTCATTGGTGGAGAGGATCTGAAAGACGGTTTACTTGATATCATCCGCCGGGGGTCAGGGTTGATAGGTTTCAGTGCAGGGCTAAGTTTATGTGCTCGTCTACTACCCTCCGAGGGAAAATAAGAAAGTGAAATGGCCCACCCAGTTCTAGGGAATCAGGCTCGAGAAAGAGAACTCGCAAATAAAGAGAACAGGGCTCAGAGGTGGAAAGACCTGTCTGTCTGTGCATAGAACCAGATCCGGATTAGTGAGCCCTAACAGGTAGGAGCATTCCTTATTCTCCTATTCTCATATATCAAGGAATGATAGGATGATTCCAGGTAGAGGTAGCTCCCTTTCATAGTCCAAGGTTTATGTGTGTTAGGCTAGGGTTTCCGTGTTCGAATAGTAGACTGATTCCTAGGATATCCTTATCTGTGCATAGCCCTGGCAGGGTTCTTGCTTGATATCTTTCCGTTGGTTCTGCCCTGCCGGTTTACAAGAAGTACTAGCTTTAGAGTGCTCATCTAACCTTTCCAGGTGGATATCCAGTTTCATACCTCTTTTGGCTATGGTAGGATCGAGCTCATTCTGATTATTCTCTCCTCCTCATAAGGTCTATCTTTCTTGCCTTGGTTCTAACGTTTCATAGTCTAAAAGAAGGAAGGGTGAGATTAGAGTGTGGGTCGAGTTCCTTGGTTCTTTCTACGGTTGACAAGAGAAGAGAAGGAATGAGTTCGGGTATATACGACAGAATCATAGGTTAGCATTCCAGTGGAATAGGTTTGATGATCGAGGTTGGATATGTTTCTAGTGGGCAGTAGTACTTGGACTATCCCTTCCGGTTTTCAGTGAAGGTCCAGAAAAGTGCCGTGAGTGGAGTTACGTGGAAAGGAGCTAAGATCATTCACTTCAAGAAGCAGCTCTTCTATTAAATAGAATAAAGTAAATAAGGAAATCCCCTTTCGAAAATGAGTTTCCGCAGCTGTTTCATTCGCACATCCAAACTTACCATCTCCACTAGGATCCGGATCTGTCTTATTGACCGGCTTTGGTCGAGCAACCGCTACATTTCTTGAACGGCTACTGCCTACATAACTAGTCTTCCTCTCTTCAAGGAAGTCAGTCTCAGACCATATGTAGTTCTTGGCCCATTTTGTTAGACCAGTTCCTTTCGGTCCTGCCTTCCTTACAGAACCGGTACTGCACTGAAGTGGCTTCTGCACTCCACCGCAGAAGTAATCTGGCTTTTTTTTCTTGATAACGAACCAGAGCAGAGTTAATGAGTAGAGATCAAGCGGAGGTGCTACCGTTGATTGCCGGTGCGCCTCAGCATGCGCTGCTCAAGTAGTTCAGCCTCGTACTGAAAATCTGCATCTACTTTTTTAGCTTTTTTGTAAAAATCGCACTGAGCCACACTTGACTCACCAAATCATGCAACAACCTAAGCAAAGAAGGAATTTGTCCAATAGTAACAAATGGTGCCCCCATTACAACCACCAATTATTCCCTCTATTCCATCTTTGATTCCACTCTCACTATATTATTATCACCTTGAGCTTCGTTATCGCTACTATTGTTTGTTAACACGGTTCGTTATTTGTATTTTTTTTCTCTTTCCAATCTTGTAGGGTTTGAAAAACCCCAGTTAGGTCATCTAAAGTCCTCTCTGGCTTCTCCAGCAAGTCCTTATTTAGTTGCCAGATGCTTTTTAACGAATGCTCCTTTTCCATGGCTTGGAAAATCTGCTTAAAAAGCTTGTGCATCCGGGCTTCCTCATACTTATTGAAATGCTCATTTATCAAAGGGGTATCATACCTCATATATGATATACACTTATCGTGAAAACTATCGATTTTTAGAATAGAGTATTCCATATCTTTCATTTTGGATTCAATTGCCTTGGGAGAGGCATTTTGAAATGAAAGATTAAATGATTCCCAGTCTGATCCCCCTTCGGCCGAAGGGCCTGCTTCAGCCCCGGGCGTGCGGCTTGTGGACGCCACTTGTTTCTCACGGGCACCCCCCTCCTGGAGAAGCTCATCCCAAAAGCTATCTGGAAGGGGTATAGGACTAGATTGCTTTGCCACCGAAGCATCCGCATCCGCATTTTGCGGAGGTTCGTTACCCGGCGAGCATTCAGCTATATTAAGAAAAGAAGAAAGCGATGCTAGTACTAGAATAAGAATAGTGAAAATGCGAGCTGCCCATACCTGAGAACGCGGCCATAAAGCGCGAACCAACATCCGTGATACGAAAACCAAAATCAGAATGAGGAAGAAAAAGATATCTGGATGTAGAAGATAAAAATTATAGTTCAGTAATAACTTACCCACAAATTTAGAGAAGAAGAGTTCGAACCGGGAAATCATGAGAAACATGGAATGTCAGAGTAATTCAAAGGAAAAATGTATTTTGGCCTTCTCCGAAAGCTCCCGGACCACCTTTTCAAGCCAGATAGCGAGCGATCACTCAGCAATGATACTGCCGGCCGGGAATCAGTACCTATCCCTTACGGGAATCGAACCCGTGTCTTCGACATGAAAAGACGATGTCCTAACCACTGGACGAAAGGGACCAAAAAGCAATTCTTCATATACCTAAGAAAAGAGAATAGAAGTGGTTCCTTTTCTTTCTATACGAAATTCGACGATTTCGTTTGTGTTCATGTTGGCGATTTCAGATGTGAATGAGGCCGGTCGTCTCCCCTTCCTACGGGTTCCCCAGTGACACATCAACCACGCCCCTTCCTTTTCTCCGATCATAAATAACCTGATCTCTTTCTTTGTCTTTCATCCCCTTCTTTCTAATTCAAAAAATAAAGGGGGGGCGGTAAGGCGCCTATGGTTTGACAGGCTCGCAACTTACAAAGGGCACTCGCTGCTCGCAGGCCTGCTCTTTCTATTATGATTTCTATGTCTATGAAAGCTCCTTTGACTCCAGCCCCATAAGCTATTCTTTCACCAGCACCCGCACCTACGAGACGACTATTGCTATTATTTTTCATTGCCATTCTTCTTCCTACTTCGAGGGGATCTGTAAAGAGAAGAAATGGAAAAAAAAATGAGCTAAAGCCAAGCGAACAATTAAACAACTCGAGTGAAAAAGCCAGGAAAGAAAAGCTCTAACTTGAGTAAAAAAGCCAATAACCAAGATAAAAAAAGCTCGGCGAGCGAGTAGGTTAGGTAAAAGACACTAAGCTAAGATTAAAGGTAAGTAACTAGTATCGATCCACGGGAGCAAGGAACAAGAAAGGTCTTGAGCTGCCAAGAAGAATGTACCTGGGTCGGGAGCAGGGGTTGGTGGAACAACTGGACAAGCCTAAGTATCTAGCTTTGCTCACCTTGTTGAAACTAGCCCCGTTGCAATAGAAAAATCCTTTCCCGTTGAGAATGAACAGCTTTACCAAGGCATTCCACTGTCTTTGCTGGAACTGCTGTCCTCACTGAACTAACTGCCCGTTTCACTTGTCCCGTAGCTGGCTTGGAATAAGAAAAGTCTTTTCTTCCTTCCCCGTGAGCTAGAAGGAAGAGAGAAGCTGTGGCTGGCTTTGTTCACTCGGCTGGCTGGTCTATTTATTGATATTAGGTCTTAATAGAGAAGAAGCTTTTTCCTGCGAAGATCAAGTTGAACGGTGAGTTCTAAAGGTTTTCCTGATGTACCAGTGTCTGTGTCGCTTTCCAAGTAGTCCTTTCTTATTTAAGATAAGTGCCGGGCTTAAAAATCCAGAACTGCTAACAAACCAAGGATATAAGAATATTCATTAGGTTAATCACTTTTCTGTGTTCATTAGTGAACTTCCCCAGATAAAAAATGTCTAGAATCTCCAGATAAGGAAGTACTCTTCTCAAAACACAACTGCTAACTACAGATAATTCTTCATTTGCTCCTTGGTTTAGACTCTAGAACAGCACTAGATCTTAAGTAATTGTGAGAGCAGACCCCCTAAAGCACCAGACCATTTTATGAAATGCAAGTAAAAGTCGTCTTTGCAGCAAGTTAAACAATAGTATCACAAGTTCACAACTATGAATGCTCACACTCAGGATAGACGCCCAGCTTTATTAAGAAAGCCAAAGTTCATACAAGAAAAAAGGAAATAAGGAAAGCAGGGGACACCTGCGTTACAATGAGGTAATCTGACTTATAACGACTCCTGAACAACTCAAACACTAGAAAGCACTAGTATCACAAAACCAACAACTGAGCTTTCGACAGACGGACTTAGTCTTTCTTCAGGTCCCGCTAACCTAGTGATGTAGAAGATTAGCGCCGGATGGCACAAGGCGCTTTGCATCATTTAGTGTAAAACGCAGCCTCTCCACAGAATTCTGCTGCATGCTGGGCCCTGATGGTGGAACTGTCATTTTGGGGAAGAAGAAAGCCGCCCCCTTTTGCGGCAGAGTGGGCAGCATCGCTTTCCCTCGCGTAGCTTCGATGCCATGAAAAAGCAGAAAAAAGACAAGAAAAAGAAAAAACAGTATCTTTTGGATTCTTGCCATTAATTACAGGAAAACGAATTGTGGAGCTGTAGGCTTCAAAGTAAGGGGAGGACCGAGATTATATACCCAGCAGCAGCGCGGGATCGAAGGGCTTGGTTGGAAGGTAAGTTGGTGGTTGGTTAGGGGTCTTTCCCGCGTGATAGGCTTGGCGCTTCCCGCCTGATAGATAACCACCACCACAGGCCCTTTTACATGCAAGACTGCCATGCGGCACGAATTTAACGGTAGGTACAATCCTGATAAGTTTGCAGCAGTTGAGTCATGCCTTTGTAAACAAACCTTTAACAAACCGATCCAAAACCAAGAAAGAAAGAAAAGAAGGAATTTTTTCACAAGGTTCGCCAGACTTGCTTCTCGCTGCGCTCGATCAAAGAAAGAGAAATCGCTCGACCAAGAAGTCATGGGGCTAGCTCGAACGATATAAAGATGGAATCAGCAGTGTAAGAAGGTACTTCAACCAAAACAGAGTAGCATGGCCGGGCAGTAAGCTTTCGAAGCCTGTGTTCTCCCGAATAGCAATAGAATATTTTCTGACGCAGATGGTATTTTCATTTTTTCAAGTGCTATTGCCTTCTCGGTATCGTTTTCTTCAAGAAGGGAAGGAATCGGGGGGATAGAGTTCCGGGCAAGACTGTTTGGCTCTATGTTCAGGAAAGGAATGCCCTCAGGGAAGAAAGAGGAAAGTAGCATAGCAGAGAAAAGAATCTCTGTTCTCAGTCTAAGTAAGCCCGTCCTAGCAATAGTGGCTGAAGCTGGTCTCGATCTCGAACTCAAACTGATGCCTAGCTGCCTCCATCTCCGCTTCCTTCTACTACCAGCGTGCGCTCATCCCTTGCTTGTTCTTTCAGGACTGAGTATGATGAAATATTTTTAGATCTGACTTACTTTAGTCCGTATCGTCGGTCTACTTCTGACAAGCAAAAGGCATAATATCCCCAATGAGTCAGGAATAGAAGATGCCAACGTGTTGAGACCGACCTAAAGATCTTGTCAAACAATACAGGCTTTCTTCCAAAGAATATCCCACTTTGTTGGCTGGCCTGGAAAATCTTCCTAGCCTTGACTGTCGTTGCGTTTAACGAGCTTGACAAAACTACCTCCCCGCTTCTCAAAACAAGGCAGATTAAGGGCTAAAGCACTCCATCTTTTTCGTAGATAGTCCGAGTTCGAGCTAATATGGCTGGCTACAAGTATAGCCAAAGAAAGATGAGACGAGACGGACTGTCAGAGGACGCAGCGGGACTACCAGGGGAAAGCCGTGATTTGTATGGTATGTCTTGCCCTCAATGTCCGGTTGGTTGGTAAGTCACTAAATCCCTATCTCCCGGTGGTCGAGTACCCCCGACGCGTCGAATGGGTTGTTTAGTCTGACTTCTTGTGCTGGCCCGACATCATTCTGTCTCCCGCATTCTCTCCTTTCATCGGTTTGTTTTTTTTACTTCGCTTCGCGATTAGAGTTGTACGCATCATGCATGGGAATCCTTCCGTCCTTGATGTTAACGCTCTCGTGCTGACTGTAGGTCCCGGGTCAAAGGCATCTCGAAGGAAGCTGCTCCGCATATGCGATCACCACACCTCCATGTACCTACAGATGAGGGCTCCAACGCCTACTGTACAATCATGTGGGAAGTGCATCCTGCACACCAGAAAGTCAGTGGCGTACGCCACACCCCCTCCCCCTGTACCTACACCCATTGAAACGTTTATTGTCTGACAATCTCCGACGCGACGCGCAACGCCCCATGCAAATCCCTACGTCGGTCGATCGATGCGCACTGAAGGGGAGCTTGTCCATAACGAAAACGCGTATGTTAAGTCGGTCAATCGATTAAACTATTTCTGTATAGGGGCAGCCGGGCCGTATTAGCAAGCGTGACGTGCCGGACTGACCCAGCACGTCTTTCTTTCCTGGCAACAGAAGATGCACAAAGTGGTTTCAGTAGCACTACCGAGTTCGCATCAGCGATTTTATCACCAAACAAGCAACGGATTGAGCAACTAGCGCGAAAGCCGTTGCGCTAACGCGCATCCTCTTGCTTGGAATCAATGGGTTTTGTCAATGAATTAATCTACCGGCATCGGAGGGAGAAGCGGAGTCGGGAGCTGGAGGAAATAACACTTTTTGATGGACGGGAGAGGGAGAGGCAGTTGTTTCATTTCATTCGTTGACCCGGAAGGTCGTACAGCTCCATAATCAGAAGCGCAGGAAGCACTGATGAAGGATGGTCTAAGCCTAGAGCGGGAACAAAGCAGAGGCGGGGGCTATGACTAAAGCCCCCATGGATTGATACGGAACCCCCCAGACCAAGTAGTCGATCTGCCAGCACCATCAAGCAGGTACCGAGGTATTCTCCGCTTTCAGTAGTTTGATACTCGGGCTTCAGTAGCCGATAGGAGGTGGACCATAACTCGTTGACCATGCAAAAAGGGGCAAAGGCTCGGGCTCTTATATCAATCAATAGCAGCCAGCCAGTTGACCGTGTGAAAGAAATAGATCCAATTGACGGTCACAGAACCACTACGGGATAGTCCGTGAGACAAGATCGGGATCCAGATTCATATCCCTCAACCACTAGTGGAAGACCTTTCAAAGGAAAAGGTTGGTTGGGAGCGGGAGGGAGTCAATTACAGAAAGAGTAGAGACGGATATGGGGACTGTAGCTCCGACCATGTCAACTATGATGCTCTCGCTGCTGCCAGTCCTTTCACCAGTGAATGCTGTCATGCGCTACTTCCCGAACCTCCGTGTCTAGGTCCTGCCGAAAAAGACTGCAAATGATTTACCATCCATCCCACTCATATAGGTACGTTATCGGATTTTGCGGATCGGGAGATGGATCGAACCGCGCGAAATGGTGGCCTCGGAATACAGGGCGCAACGGAACCAAGGTTCTTTGTTGGCGTGTTGCGTAACAAGGGCAAGAGGGGGTGGAAGCGTTCGCCGACTTTGATAGGCAACGCATTGCAAGCAAATAGAGCAGAGAGCTGACCCTTAGTTTCTATTAGAGTCGCGAGCTTGGTCCTAAAGGGAAAACCTTGCAGCTTACTTGCTATATCCCCGCGTCCTTGCACGGCTCGTTTTCTTCGAGCCCTGCTTCTCCCTTCCCCCTCTCCCCAGGAACCGACCGTTTGGAGTATAGCCAAGTGGTAAGGCATCGGTTTTTGGTACCGGCATGCAAAGGTTCGAATCCTTTTACTCCAGAGCATACTTACTTATTCTAGTTCTAGAAAAAAAAAAAAGAAAGTCTCATCCCTAATAAATAAATGAAAGTAGATTTACATTCTTATTCTAGGGGGAATGTTGAGGCAAACTTACGATGCTGACAAGCCGGTTAGGTGCCGAGTTGGATTAGACATCGCTGGTTTCAGTTTAAGAATTGGGAAGAGGTTAAGAACCTAGTGGAATCCACTGCGAGGGGAAGTGCTGAAGTGAAGAAAAGCCCCAATTTTGGAGAGGATTGCATAATTGGAGAGACTGCAAGAATTGGAGCAAAGCCGTGATCTGGTAGGCGACTGGTACAAGTGCTAGACCGGAGCTAGACAAGAAGCGTTGAGCAGGAACTTGAGCAATTCCAGAAACCTTAGAAGAAACTGGATATGTTGCAACAAGAAGGGCTTAGCAAGAATCTTGAAACAGGTATGATACCGGCACATATAAGCCTGATGTGATGTACCTTAATTCATTCATGTTCTGTGGAGTCTTTCGTTTTTTTAATATTATGATTTAGTCTAAGTTTAATTAGGAAGCAAATGCGGTTTCAAGATGAACTCAACCTCGAAAAGGAATTCAATTAGCTGTGCAGTTAACCCATTTATCTTTCATAATAGGTTGAAATGGATATTGCCTGTCACTTGAAAATAAGGTTGTTTCTTTTCAAATTCAGCAAGTTTTTTGTTTGTTAAACAGGTTGACGTTCCACTGGGAATGGAATAATAAAGGCTTTTGGCAGTTTGTGGATCGAGATGTGATTCGCTTTTTTTAGTAAGAGTTTCTTTCTTTTGGTGTGCTCTTCCTGGAACTGGTAATAGGCTCAGTGCATTCTACTTTGATGTTATGGTCTTTACAATCCTTGAATTGTTTGAACCTGACTCTCATTAATGGTCACTATATTTGACCAAATGCGCTTATTTTTATTGTCTTTCTGGTATTTTATTTGGATTCTATTTATTTCTACCACCAACACTCATATTCTTAGCTCTTTTTTCACCCTGGAAAGTTTTTTAATAAGATTTGACAGACGTTCCTAGGGCTTCCAAATACATTAGCCAATAAGAGACGTAAACATGTCAGTCAGCCAGGTCTAAAATCCACTTTTCATTCAGTCTTATTGCTTTCTTTTTGAGTCCTCAAAAAAATTGGCAATTATGGAATCCTATCTTAAAGGCCAGCCCTATATTTTATTAATAAAAATTTATTCGAAAATTTCATGAGATGGGAATTTGTATCAGAGAGAGAAAGAAATGGCTTCTCTGCTTGATAATTTTATGCTATGAGGCTCTTTGAAGATCCAGGTAGACAAAGGATTCGTCATGGGGAGGCAGGCAAGGGGAAAAGGGATGTTTGCTTTGGTACCTGTCAATCATTTTGAATCCCGCTTTCATTGACCTTGAAGTCTGAGAGAAGGCTTTTTCTTTCTATTAAAAGATCACAAATCAGAGGGGTGATCAGTCCTCTTTCAATCCTTCATCTTCTTATGAGTAGCCCCCGCTGGGGGGGGGGAGGGGTCCTCAGTCTGAATCCTCCACTAGCATTGGACCAACAGTCAGTCTAGCTCTCGCTCTTATCCAATTCCCTTATCCTTTCAGGGCAAGGTCGGAGTAGTAGGCAAATACAATTTCTTTTGTTGCATGCGGACCCGCTTGTGAGACTGAAGAAATTTAAGCTAAATGACAATCTGAACCTACTTGCTTACAGGATCTTTAAGAAACTTTGGACTTTTGCACCTTTCTGTCTAGCTTGAGTTATCTTTTAGTTCTCTCCCCTCGGCAAAGTGGATAGGAAAGAGTCTTGCTTCCATTCCACTAGCAAAGAATAAGGAGAGTGACTTTCTCTTTTGAACCTCTTAAGCTGACTTGAAAAAAAACAGTGGTACACCCCTCTGAGATATAGGGACCACCATGCTCGTCCACTTTCTTGATAAACGACTCGATGCATTTTCTCTTCCTTGCCGCTGGGACTGAGACATATAAAAAAGATCTATTACTAAAAGGAGATTGGGATCATCCTGTGGTTACCGGATGATGGGAATAACTAAGCAGAAATTTGGAAATGAGCACGAAATGTCTATAAATGAATTTTCTCATTATTTGTTATTTCCGGGTCTTTTCGTTGCATTCACTTACAACAAGAAACAACCACCAGCGTTTGGTGCAGCACCTGCATTTTGGTGCATTCTTCTTTCTTTCCTTGGTCTTTCGTTCCGTCATATTCCAAATAACTTATCTAATTACAACGTATTAACCGCTAATGCACCTTTTTTTTATCAAATCTCAGGGACATGGTCTAATCATGAGGGTAGTATTTTATCATGGTGTTGGATCCCAAGTTTTTATGGATTCCTTTTTTGTTACCGGGGTCGACCCCAAAGCCATAATGTCTCAAAACGCAGAGGCTATAGAGAAACTTTTCTTTTTTCCTTTGTCTCGAACTTCGTGAAGAACTCCATTCTATCTCTCCAACAAAAAAGTGGGGCTGCGCCCCAGTTGTACACTCCCTTCGTTCGGAGAACCCTTGTTGATTCTGAACTTCGTTCGCAAAGTAAGCGTCCTTTTAACGGGCCAGCCCTTTTTAATGCGCCGCTTGACCCAGTTTTGAAAATGAGCTTTGCTCTTCTGGGCGCTGGGCGCTCCCGTGGTTCGCGGGAAGGAAAAAGGACTAATCTTTTGTTACATCTGGCACGAGATGAAAAAGAGAGAGCTTCGTCTATCGATGAACAGCAGATTGACGGAGCTCTTGGCATTGCTTTGTTTTTCTCTCCTTTCCTATCAGCGAGTTCCGATCCTTTTGTTCGAAATTTCTTCGTTCGTACCGAACCGCTTGCAGAATCAAATCCTGTTCCACAAGATCCTATATCAGCTATACATCCTCCTTGCATTTATGCCGGAGACGTCGCCAGTGCTATGGGCTTTGGGTTATGTAGATCAAAAATGATGAATGGGATTGTGGCACTCCACTCGCCGCCAATGCGGAAGGATGCCGCCGAAAAGAATGGAACGCTGCTTCGCTCTGCTGGATGCGTCGGATCCCATATAAGAAGCTCGCTCTTTACCCGATCATTCAAACATTTTGTGGGCGGCGCGCCTGCTCTATTGTTGCGTAGCAATAGAAGCCTGCTCATGCTGCTTCGGCGGCGCTTTTTCGCCTTCTCTTCGCTCTGGACAGGAGCGCTAATGGACACGGGGAGGGAGCAGGCGAAGCGTGTCGTTCGTAATGGAAAGAAAGACACCACTACTTCGCCTCTTTGTTGGACCGCCGGCGCGAACACAGTGGTCTCTGACCAGGACCAGGAACCAATTCGAATTTGGATCTTGACATGTTGGTTGTTTTTAACCGTAGGCATCTCGCCAGGAAGTTGGTGGGCTCATCATGAATTAGGTCGGGGTGGCTGGTGGTTTCGGGATCCCGTAGAAAATGCGTCTTTTATGCCTCGGGTATTAGCCACAGCTCGTATTCATTCAGTAATTCTACCCCTTCTTCATTATTGGACCTCGCTTCTGAATATTTTGACTCTTCCATGCTGTGTCTCAGGAACCTTTTCAATACGGTCCGGATTGCTAGCTCCCGTTCATAGTTCTGCTACAGACGATACACGAGGAAGATTTTTATGGCGGTTCTTCCTTCTAATTACAGGCATATCTATGACTCTTTTTTACCGGATGAAGCAGGAGGCATCGGTCCGTAGAACCTATAAAAAAGAGATGGTTGTGGCGCGAAGTACTCTTGTGCACCTACGTCACTCGGCTCGCGCGCAACCCCGCCCCGTTATGTTATGGAAGAATTTAGCTTCTTGCTGGGCTGGTTATTCAGAGCCAGCAACTGGCTGCCGGATTTCGTCCCGTCCGTAGCGCTTCGGAAGTCACTCTGGCGTGGCGCTGCTGGATACTTCTGATCAATAGGAATAGGAGGAAAAAAAAGCTTATCTTATGATGAGCATCTATTGGAGTCGATCATTTCCAAGATCTAATTCGAGTTTCTTATTATGTAGTGGAAACGCCTCACAATCTTCAGTTTTACGCTTACGCTTAAGGGAAGAAATGTTCTTGGTGGATGCAGGCCTTGGTACCCCAAAAATTTGTATGCAAGATGAGCTTACAGGACTGCCAATCAAGCGAGCCACCAGGTTTGAGAATAAGGTGGGATCCAAGAATGTAGTGGCTGGTGAATCACTGATCAAAAAGCGGATTGAAGAGAGATTCTTCATCGATCTAGTGGCCGGTGAATCACTGATCAAAGAGCGAGCAGCCGCCAGGTTTAATGATTTTGTGGGATCCCTGGATGTAGCGGCTGGCGAACCGCTTCTTCTTCCACAAAGATTCAGACAAAACCGAGCTTGGATAGAACTGAAGAAGATTTGGCGAACGAAGAAAAAGGTCAAAGGGTTTCAAATTAAGAAAATCAAAGGAGGTTATTCAGTAGCCATCGCAGGTTTCATTACTTTTCTTCCATTCAAAGCTCTTAAAAAAAAAAGGAGAGCGAATGCTCGATTCACCATTGATAGCTTTATCCCTAAAAGGAGGACAATAATAGTACGCCCTACTATGAATAACCTTCATAGTATTCGCACCTACTCTGCCGCCTCTCGTTCTTCCCCCGCTCCTGGGGGGAAAAATAAGTTTTTGCACTTCTTAAGAATAATCGGCGTTCTCGCTATTCCTCTATTATTTGGTTATTTCTCAACTTTTGGACTCGCTGTCCTCCCAGAGGATCTGGCTTCAGTGCTCGGGAGCAGGTTGGCTTTCCTATTCCAGTGTCTCGGGGAGACATTTAGGGGGGACCGCAGTGCGACCCTGGGAATGGGCCCGGGGAAAGCGACCGTCGCCCGTATGGAACCAGATCCAGATTTCTGGAATTCACTCCCTCCCATAGAAAAGATCCCTCCTGTCTTACCGCCGGAAGGGGGTGATCATGCCGGTGACAACATGGAACCGGCCCCGCCTGCTGCTCCTGCTGCTCCAGCGGGACCTGATGCACCATCCGTTTCGGTCTTGCGAGAACAAATCAAGAATGTTCTGCATTCTTGTCGAAAGAGAACGCCAAGTAAAACTCTTTTGGAGAAAACTTATCAAAATATAAGCCTCGAAAATGCGAACGCCGAGAAACGGCTAAAAATAGCCCAGATCCTCGAGGACATTTCAAGACGGAGCGCTTCTTTTCGGGAGAACAGACGGCTAGAACCCCATACCGACTTGCTTGTTCAAGTCGGAGATTGGGAGCGCCATCATAATGAAAATAGATTTCCTGGAGTAGGTCTCTCTTTGCAAATGGAGATACCGAGGCCCCTACTTACCTACTACTTGATGGGTAGGTGGGGGGAAAGAAGAGTGGGTAAGTGGGCTTCTTTCACTTTCAACATTGTTAAAAAGTTTGGTTAAATGTCTTTTTATGACACAGACTATCTAAAAAAACGTGTGGGGGATGGGATTGCTCGTATTAT